ATATTCTAACATCGTTTGCAAAGAGAAATTGGGAGAGTGCTTCCTCTGAGTTTTGCTTCACTTTACTTTATTTCATTTCGGAATTTGCGAACAAAGGAACAGGCGGCATGTTTAGCCGCCACAAAGCATGGGAAAAGGAAGACAAAAGCCGACTAGGGAATAAGGGGCCGTCCTATATCCCGCGCGAGAGGAAATACCATTCTTTTTTCATATTTTTCTATCAGGTGAGTCCATAGCTTAAGATTTCAGCACTTTACTGCCAAACGTCCTTTCTTCATTCTATCTAGGCAGGAATCACGATGAGAAGCAGTCACACACAATAGCCCCAACAGATTCATATTTCAGCTTGGCTGCCGAAACTATGGGGCGCCGAACCCGAGAACATCAAAGATAGGTTCTTTCTGTTGGATAGTCGAGCTAAACCGCGCGGAAGCAGTCTCGAACACTATCTAATATGATAGTGGTTGCGACCTCAACTCCAGATCAATGCAAAAGAAAGCATCTAAAGAGGAAGGCTCCTTGTAGAGCTAGAAAGCTGCTACTTTCTAAAAGAATCTCTTGAATGTAGTACGGTACTAGCAAGTCTCGAAGTCGCATGTTCAAAATTGAGGTTGTGCTCTCCCAGAGGGGGATTCAATCCAGCCACAGGTTCCCCTGCGACTACCAACCCGACCACTGTTGCTTTCTTTCAAGCTTTCCTGTTGAACATGATCTCCCATGTGCTCTCTTCTTGACTCTGAGCTAAGTCTCTGCCTAAAGAAAGAAAGGAAAGAAGAAAAGCATCCCGAATTAGATGGAAAGAAGCCATGCTTCATAGCACTCTACGGAAAGCTGCTTAGTCTATCGATTTGGCCTCATCTGCCTCTTTCTACGCGGATCGGGATCGGAATTGGATATTGTACGACAGGATCCCCATCCAGCCCTGGTGTTTTCGTTTCGCTAACGAGAAAGGCCGGAAAGCGTGGGACCTATTTAAGTGACCTGGTCGATGGACTCAAACTTGAAGTCGGCGTTACTATTTATGTCAATACGAAAGGAGTGGCTGGCTTTTTCTTTTGAGTAGCAGGCAAAGGAGAAAGTCAGTCTTCTGTCATTGCTCCAGTTGGCCCCTTTTCTTCCTTAAATCAGTGATGGAATTGATCCAAGAAAGCGGGCATTTTTGAACGTTATCACTTCCTTCGATCTTTTCTATTCAAAAATCGTAGTTCTCGGCTTTCTGCTTTGATGAAAGAAGGTTTCTAGTCTAATCTTAAATAAACCTATAGACAAAGGCCTTCAGAAGAGACATGATGGAGTAAGACAGGAGGTTGGACTTGGATAGCTAGAGCTAGGAGGAAGGGGCGTGAGATAGGCTTCTAGTCAACCGATTAAGACTACTACTTCTTTCTAGTAGACACTAGAGCGATGGACTGTGAGAGGAAGCAAGTGAAAGTTACTACACGAGGAAGTCAAGTGAAGGCGCCTACCTTCCACTAACCTATCTTCTATAGGAACTGGGGGTTGAGCCCATGCATTTAGACATAACCGTATTCCCCCTTTTCCGACCATCCTATCTGCGAAGTGTAAGGTCTCGTCTCTATTCGAATAAGCCATTCCATCCTTCCATATTTAAATTGAACCTCTCCCTCTCCTTACAGTCGAGTGGCTTTGCACCTTGCGGTCGAGTGGCTTCGCTCCTATACTAGAACCCTGCTTCTTCGATCTGCAACCTCCTATCTTATTTGACCTATCTTCTAGGGCCCTTCTATCGACCGGTAAAAGGTTCACTTTCTCAAGGAATAGAGGAATAGGCTAAGGTCCTTCACTTTAAAGAATAAATGGGCTAAAGGCTCACTAGTAGCATAGATAGGCTTCAAATCAAAGGCTCAAAAAGACCGGCTTTTCTTTCCCTTACTTAAGCCTTAGATGTCACCTTCACTCGCTACTTCCTTCTTTAGCCTTCAGGCACTAAAGGAGCGACGAAGGAGCTCACTTCCTTCAACCAGACACTGCTCGAACTTACAGTCAGTCTTTCGCTCATTCCTTCATGACGGCTGATAGATTCAATGGTCGAACTGGTGGACATTCCACAGCCCTGGTTTCGGACCGGTTCATGAAAAGCAAAGGGGGAACTTACTGGTTCCAAGGAGAAGGATTGTAGGGAAGAGTTTTTAATATACTACTATAGGCATTAGAGCCAAGGAGAGCGCTTTCTATTTCCTATTTCAGTGGACAGGCTAGCTTTCTAATGGTAGAGAGAAAAATGTGCATTTTAAGCTTGTTTTCGATTCATTGATTAAACTAAGCCAAGGGTAGACCACCCGTCTGACCTTGGCTTAGTATCTCAAACCGGATTCGTTGGGAGAGTCATTTTTCAGAGTCTAGCAGCTGTTCTAGATGTGGACACCTTTGAGGATTGTTTACATGTTTTGCGTGAGTGTCACTTTGCTAAATTGATCTGGAACATCTTTATTCCCACTGAGCATCAAAGTGCCTTCTACTCCTTGGCATTCACGGATTGGTTATGTAGCAATGCTTCTTGTAAAGATCTTAAGTTTGGTTTTGATTGCCAGTGGCGTACGACCTTCTGTGCGATAGCATGGAATATTTGGGTTTGGAGGTGTCGAGCTGTTTTTGATGGAGACTTTATTCTCCCTCATGATCCTAACCGGAGGATTGCTAACGATGTTGAAATTGCTGTCTCTGCTTTCTATTCGAAGAAAACGGAGCCAAGTATGAAGGTAACCAAGTTTCTTGCTTGGGAATTTCCTTCCGTTCAAATGAAAAAAAAATAGGGATGGTGCTTCCAAGAGGAACAAAGACTTGCATGGTGCTGCCACGGGACATTCGTCGGGGTGCTGGTGGCCTTCTCCGAGACTGTTCAGGAACATCTTTATGTGGGTATACCTGAAAAATTCCTCAACCTTCGCCCAGAAATTCAAGAACTTAAAGGGTATATTGACCTTTCTAAACTAAATGCTAGATCTAACAATACAAGGGCAATGATCAGAAATGCCTCTAGGCAAAAATTCCGCTTCAGTAATAGCCTATCTTTTCTCTAGCCTGGAGCCGGCACTCCTAAACCTAAAGCAGTTAGCAAGCAGTTAACCATCTTTCTCAATATCCTCTACGCCTACTTCTCTTCCGAATCCAAGACTTGTTTCAAACTTTAAAGCAGTCAATCAAGCAGCACTGACCGCTATTCCATAGATAGCATAGAGCTCTTACACAGCGCCTAATAGGCTAGCTGAACTATAAAGGCTGGATTTCCCCGATGGAGAGGCAACCAACAGGCTGTGCTCAGTCTTTTCAGAATCGGATTGGACTGGAGAAAAGAAAGCAATTCATGCAGAATCGGACTGGAGAATGCGATTCATGCAGAATCGGATTGGACTGGAGAATGCCATTAATTGCTATATGAAGTGGAATAGCCAGATGCGAACTGGTGTTACCAGCACAGGATGCAAATAGGTTGCCCAGACGAGGTCTTTCATCCACTAGTACGAGGAAGGTTAAGGAGCTAGGTGCTTTAAGGCTAGCGGAAGGATGTTCTTCCCAAGAGTGGTACTCAGAAGAAGAAAAGGTTGTTGTTCCCGCAGCACTCATTGATACTGAAAAGTGGTCGTGAAAGGAGACTGCTTTTGCTTTGAATGCTTACCCAAGCTCTTTGACAGACTCGGCTGTGAACAAATCCTCTCTTAGAGAATCGACCGTTCACTCATGCTTTGGACGAGAGAAAGTCTGATTAGTCTTCCGCTTGAACGGTGATATCTATAATAAAGAATACCTGTCTCAAGGTAAACAGGAGTTCCCGGCTCAAGCTAAATGATACCGGCGCAAGGTAAGTAAATTCTTTAGTTTAGGGAAGGATCCCAAGTGCCATCGATTTAGCTCTTGGAAGAAGGGAAATGAAATTTGGAAGAGTGGGCATAAATAAGAGATCTTCTCTCTTTCCCGTGCTTGAGGAAGCGAGTGACTCCCGGTCTTATTTAAAGAGAGTGAAATGAGCCATTAGCTCTGGGAAAGAAGGAAGAGAAAGGGAAGGAATAACTATAGTTACTCAAAAGGTTCGGAATCGAATCCGCTCAAGCTGTGAACAAAGAAGAAGCTCTTGCCACTGTCGGTCTAAGCGCAGTTGGAGGAAGGGGAGATGGGATGAGTGAGGTGGGCCCCTTCAAACTTTCGTTTTCTGGAATGAAAAGAATGGATACGACAGTGGTGCGCGTAGGAACCACAGGGATGCACTTCATGGACAAACTTGGGCTGAAGATGGCATTTTTGATCGCCTAGCCATTCGTGCGTGCAGGCAGGTATGCTATTTGGTCAATCCGGGATGATGAGATAGGGCGAGAGTGGGTCTGGTTGCGATCTTCTGAATGCTGAGGAGAGCAAAGAATGGATCGCATTCACTTTGAAGTCCCTCCCCAAACTCATTTTCCGAGGAATAAGCAAGTGCGATAAAGAGCAAGCGAAAACCAACCCTTGCCTTTATCTTAACAGAGATTACCTTTAATAATGATATAATTGCTTGACGAAAGTATAGGAGTCGGAAGTTAACCAACTGACTACCCTTCCTTCTCTTCTGAGATAGGGAAAAGGAACTGAAAGAGGTCTCTCTTGCCCCTTCAAGTTTACCTACTACGGTACCGGAGTGAATATGATCTCCACCAGACATACGTAACGCTTTAGCTAGTACACGAAAGTCAAGTGTATACCATGATTCTTCTGTCTATCAATAATTGCATGCATTGCGCGGTGGATGTGAAGAAGTAGGCCATTATCTCGGCAATAATGAGACAAGCAGATGCAACGTTGACTTTTTTACTTTTTCTCTAATACCTCTTGGGGGCTTTCCCAGCCTGCGGTGGTGGGGCTTTTGGATCCCAGGCATGTGATGATCCACCTTTCCTCTCATGAGGATATGGTTAAGGCCTGGACTAGGGAATCTCATATTATTGACAGCTCCTTGTTTAGGTTATTTCGTTGGTCGCCTGATTTTAATCCTAGATATGAATCCTCTCTCTCTGCTGTTTGGATTCGGCTTCCCTACCTTCCCTTGCCATTTTTGACTCCTGCATACCTTAAAGGTCTTGTGGGAACCTTTGGACGATTCCTTCGTGCAGATGATCGCACTCTTGCCTTGGCTCATCCCATGTTTGCTCGTGTATGTGTTGAGATGGATGTCTCTCAGCCTTTGCCTTCTAGGGTTTGGGTTGGTCCATCCAAAGAAGAATGAATTCTCCCTGTCGCGAAAAGAATCTCGAATGACTAGGGACTCCATACCTTACCAAAGTTAGCATTCACTTGCTTCGCCGCTTCGCGCCTCATCTGCACTTAAGGAGTCGGGGATGGACCGACTGTCTGTCTTTATCCATATCTTTACTATGAAGAACCTCTTGTCCCTCTTCGTCTTGCCAAAGGGGGATTGAAAATAGAGAATTTCCCCAACTCAGTCGATTTTTTAGTCTTTTTTCATCACTCTACCTATTGTATTGCCAACTAGAGAGTGATTTGAACTTCGTTAAGTCTAGTTGGCAACTGAACAAAGCTCTCGATCAACTAAAGTCAGTGTCCGGATCAGGAAAAGTCTCAGGTGACTGAAGAACTCAGCGACGAGTTGACAAAAGAAGCCCTAAAAATGGACATGAAGAGGAATTAGCTTAGGTTAGCGACTTGACAACAACCATACTTCCTTCTGCCCCATGTGGAAAGTCAGCAAGTAGATTTTCGCTAGGTATATAAAGCCAGTTATTTGTCCAACAGAAGGCCTACTACTCCTAACTAAGCACTTCTAGCAGTAGGACTCTCTTTTGCTAATACTTTTTTTTCTTTTTGACCCCGCTGAAGACATATTCCTTTGTCTCTAAACCAATTTATATTCTTTTTTAGGACTTTCTGTTGTAAATGAATTCTTCTTCGCGAAGCTGAGGTTTAGGGGAAAGAGGAAAGTCTTCGATCCGGTTTAGATTCACTTGTCGACTGAACCCCTAGCAATAGGCAGGCGTGGGATTCTTCCTTTGGACTTGACTCTTTTCTTTGACAAAAGAATGCCCAAGGACATGGAACCTTAAAGTAAAGGAAGCTTCACTTCGAAGACTGGATCTAGCCGGAGCTCTTCGTCACTTTGTGCTTAGTTACTAGGACCTTGTTCCTGGGATGGGACTCTTGCCATACGCATTCCTTTGTTAACTTCTGTCATAGCCTGGTCTTAGAGACCATCCACTCCGATGCTTCTTGCCTCATCAAAGTTTTGCTTGCGTAGATAGCCATCGCTTTTGCCCGGTAAACTGATCCTAGCAGAATGAATCTTTTGAGCTTTTATAAGACAATCCTTATTCGCTCTTTAGTATCCTTCGTTTCGGAAAGGGGGTGAAAATCGGGCGGAACCTACTATGGCAAAGAGATTGGGCTATGATTTCGTCTTGTGTAGTTCACTTTCCATTGAGCAATAAGCCTCAGTTTGTCTTGTCCAGTCGTTTAGAGTCCTTTCACGCTATTCCTCGCGTGTCGAATATTCCAGCAGGTGACAGAAAGAATAAGAATGAGAATTGAAGAGCTTAGGCGCGAAGGTAGTCTCATAATAGATAAAAGGGCTAAAAGGCGAACGAACTGAAGGCCCTGCGATAGACATCATGCTTAGGATTCTCTTTCAGCTGCTTTTTCTTAACTTAGGGCGTTAGCTGGCAATAGCCATCGGTGCGAGGTCAAAGGCAGGGATAGGCGAGGAAATAGGAAACTTCATCCTTTACAAAGACTTTAAAGTTTAGGGCAGTCCAAACTATGCTTTAAGACCATGTCATAGGGACGGTCTTTCAAATGAGAGCCGGTAACTCAGATTCGATAGAAAGACACTGACTCTAAACTTCAATGAATCAACCTTCGGTTGCTGGTTATAGCCCTGCTGTGACTGTCTTACTTGCCATCTATCCGCTCTGGTTCTTATCAAACTATTCCTTACTACAGGTTTTATGCAATTGTATCAGTCTATTTTGTCTTAAGAAGCCCTAACTACGGACTAATGGGCAAAGGAGGTAAAAGAAAGCCCGACACTGCTCACTGACCTCGTAAACTTTCTTGGAGTCATAGTGGCAAGGGTCGTGAACTCTACTAAGTCTGTTGAGAAGTTAGGTTCAAATCCAGGATAGGTATGGAATCTTAGTCAGTTGATAGGCAATATGGAAAGAAATCAGACTCTTTGCTATATTCTAAAAAAAGTGTAAGCGCTTATCAGCATCACTGGTTTTATTAATTCACCAAGTACTTTAGCTGCTAGGCGATACGCAGTTCCTAATTATCCAGTATCTCCAGGAAGCTTGAGACTAAATATTCGTTGTGTAGCGACAAATAGAGACCAAAGTACTTTGTCAGTGATTCTAACTTTCATTCAGTCTGATTATGCGACACCGGTCTTTGAAGTTGAACATGCCCCTTCTGCCATATAGTTTCGAGGTCAATTCCTCTTTCTAACTTCTTTTCTACCGGTTGAGACAAAGTCACGTACGACGAAGAAAAAATAAGCCTCAGTCTTATCTCGAAAGACTCCATTACCGGGACTACTAAAACGATATTTCACTCGAAGACGGCGGCAGTCGCAACAAAGCGAAGCCTTATTTTTCATTGTCTTACTTTACACGCAGAGCAGGAGCTGGTGTCTGGATCTCCAGCCCCATCTGCATAGGAGTTATTTGGGTAGAAGAACCCATCGCAAATAGTTCTCTTAGTATCGGAGTCTTCTTTTGACAGCTTGTAGATGTGCTTGTCGAGGAGCATGCATAAACTGAAAGACTTGATTCACAGCAAACGTCATGTCGGGCCGGGTCAACGTGAAAGACTTTAGGCCTCCCACCATACTTGTATAGTTCCTTGGATCAAGTCTTTTCTTTGAGTAAAGCCAAAGCCTTTAGCGACTAGCCTGACCTTTTCCTCCTAAGAGGAATCACGACCACCACATTCCCTTAAAACCTGGTAGTGAGCCTGTGAGTGTAAGGCCCTACAGATACCCCCACATCCAAAAGGCTGAGATAGAAAAAGAGGTCAAGGAGATGCTGTTAAGTGGTATTATCAGGGCAAGTGTGAGTTCTTATGCCTCTCCAGTGTTGCTGGTGAAAAAAAGGGACAATACCTGGAGATTTTGCGTGGATTATCGAGCACTCAATGCCATCACCATTAAAGAGAAATTCCCCATCCCAATAATTGAGGAATTGCTTGATGAATTACATGGTAGCAGGAGATTTTCGAAGCTTGATTTGAGAAGTGGTTACCATCAGATTCGGGTGTTTGAAGATGATATACACAAGACTGCATTTCGAACTCACCAGGGCCATTACGAGTTAATAGTTATGCCCTTTGGTTTAACTAATGCTCCAGCCTCATTTCAGGCTTTAATGAATGAGGTTTTCATGGATTATATGAGGAAATTTGTACTGGTTTTTTTCGATGACATCTTGATTTACAGTGACAGCCTAGATAGCCACTTGCAACACTTGAGGATAGTGTTTGAAACTTTAAAACAACACAAGTTGTTTGTGAAGAAATCGAAATGCTCTTTCGGTCAGGCAAGGTTAGAGTATTTCGGGCATGTGGTGAGCAGTGAAGGGGTATCAGCAGATAAAAGCAAGATTGACAGCATGTTGAGCTGGCCACAACCCACTACTGTCAAGGGGTTGAGAGGCTTTCTGGGTTTAACAGGCTATTACCGAAAATTTTGAAAGGGGTATGGGGTTATCAGCAAGCCACTGACCAATTTACTGAATAAAGATAGCTTCACCTGGAATGAAGAAGCAGCAAGGGCTTTCAGTCGTGTTCTGATGCACACCAAGTCTTTGTCACAAGTTCTGAGTGAAGTTGTGCTCGTTCTTGTGCACCTCTGCTTGGATATGATCTACCATGTGACATATGCTACTTTTGTCTTGCTGCAATGGAGTGATTGCTGCTCACGTGCGCGGGCATCTACTGATTCACTTGATGACTGATGCTCGGCCACTGCTGCTGCTACTACAGAGTATTCTTCTCCTTGGTTCCTCTTGAAGCTTGGGGATGTAGTTACATGCTCATGATACTACTGTAGTCGACTTAATAGTGATGTACTTTGTAATATACTTTTTGCTACCTTGCTCTCCCAAAGGAGCTTTCTAGCTACTGATCTCCTCGACCATCTTCCTTCTGGTATAAAGGAAAGAGCTTCCCGAGAGCCCCTATGCGACCTTCCACTTGCAGAGAGTCCTGCCGATGTAGCTCTTGTTCTTCTTCCTTATCGAGGTCTTCCCTTTCCTCTGATCAACAATTCAAGTTTCATTCAAGTCGTCACCTTAGCGAAAGCACTAAGTAAGCAAACTACCTTAATGAAATATGAAAGCGGCTGAAAAGAAATTTTTCGATAGTTATTCAAGGTGAAGTAAATCCCCTATATCTGATAGCTGTAACAGGCCTTCTTCTTACAGAGAAATGCCCCTATTGCGAATCTCTCTCATAAGAAAGAAGAGAGCTAGCATAAGCAGAGCTACCAGCTATACTACCAGAAGAGCAGCTACTATCAGTCCTAAAGAGCCAGTATCCGTCCTTCACTCTTAACTTAAGGAAAGGATAGACCTTAGCGCTTCCTCTTGATCACAGTAATGCGGGAAGTCTGGCTAAAGGAAGATAGCATATCATAAAGAGATGAAAAAAAGAAAAATTAAGGCGTCAGCGAGGGACCTCTATAAAGTCATTATCTGATAGCTTTCACAGGGCTTCTTGCTAAAGAGAAATTGACATAGAGAGCGACTGATTCCAGGCTTAGTATCTTCGGTTTCATCTTATAGGCTGACTTGCATCACTCTAATAGGATTCCTTGCTTCAGTCTGCTAGGCTGGATTACAGGCTAGCGGTACAAAAGAGCTTGATAGATCGTGATTTGTTCTCATTCATTCTACTTCGACCACCCTACAGTAGCTACTTGGAGATTCCCCGTAAAATAGATTTCCTGCCTTTTCTCTGCTTGAACTATGGCCATAGAAAGGAACTGAAGTGGATGGACCCTATCTTCGGTTATCACTTGATCGATCTAATCTCTTCTGTCCTATCTTTTATGTCCTATCTTTTATAACCCGACAGGAACAACCTTACTCAGGGATTTCAGTACAGAAACTACCGGAGTCACATCTAGCTATCAAAGAAGAAGCTTACAGGCCTTATCCCAATAAAAGTTAGGGAAGGAAGGCAATCTTTTTCCTAAAAGAACCTCAGCTTGCATACCTTTTCCTTCCTTATCCATCTTTACCTAAAGGACGATAGGAAGATAGGATTGATGTAAGCATTAACGTCCGCATCGTCCGGGTCAAACTACAGGTATGAGTTCCATCTTACTTACTTGGCCCTAGCTTACTACTCCTACTGGGATACTCGCAAAGGAAGGCAAAGATAGCTAATAGCAGCTCAGCTCATATTGGCCTGGCCTTATTCAACTACCAGCACTGGAATGGAAGGCTAGGGAAAAGAGAAGCACTAGGATAGAGGAACAACGGACGATAAGAACCGTATCGGACGTTACATCTATCTATAGTCCTCTCGTCCGGTAGTATGATAAAAGAAAGAGAACTACAACTACTGGGAGAGGAACTCAAAAAAAGCAACTATAGGAATTCTTAAACCTATAGACGTTGTTAACGAGCTAACCTAACTAATAGAATCTCTTCCCTAGGTAGTTTGTAGTGGGCATTCCTATCTGACCGAGTTGCTAGTAGGAAGCTAGGCTATTGAACTAACAGAAGATAAGCGCAGCGGATGATATGCAGCGGACGATCTTCTTCTTTCTTTTTATCTAACATCGTCCGGTAGTTCCCTTTAGTCTCTTTCTAAGAAGCTAAAACAGCTAAGAACGAATTAGCTCTTTCAAGCCCCGTTTCTAGAAGAGAAAGCCAGAGGGTAATAGCTGATTGGCAGTATGAGTGTCAGAAAGCTGCCGATGCTGTATTGCTGCCTGCTCGAATCAACACCCCTCTACGAGTTTCCTCATTCCTGTGGTTGTTCTCTTCTGTTCTGAGAGAGAGGGGCTCTAATGCCATTTCTCTTCCGTCCAAAGGCCAGTTCAAGCTCTCAGATATAGTATAGGCTTTTCCTCCTGTAAGCCCTTTCGATATGAGTCCCTTATTTCCTCCTTAGGAGCGAATCTCTTCTTGACTTGAAAGCCTTCTTCCCGGATTCCTCAACCTAGGATAGATCAATTGACTGTGTAAGCTCTCTAAGGTAGCTATCTATCTTTAATGAGGTTCCTAGTGAGGTCATTCTAATCTTCCCATGGTTCTAACCGGACGCTTATCCTAGTGACATTCTATCATCCTGTGTCACTATATCAAGATTAGTAAGACCTTTCATCCTAGTTGTTCTCTTTCCTCTAGGCTAGAGAATATCTTCTTTCTAGATGTATTTATTACTTACTGCACTGGGAGAGGAAAAAGGACTGTAAGCATCTAGTTTGTGATAGCTAGTACGCGAATGTCTCTTTCCTGCCTTGCTAGCTCTCGGACTAGTCGTATTAATACCAGCCTTCTTGCCTTGCTGCTTGCCTTCCAGCTGCTTTTGGACTTGTAGCTAAGTCGTCTAAATCCCCTTGCTCTCTCCTAGCAGCCTTGCCTTGCCTTAACCGACTGTGCGGGTTGGTTGTCATACCTATCCCTTCCTGTCTTTCCTGTTTCTGACTTCCGAGTTGGTGAGTCACTCGCTAGTGTTGTTGCTTTATCCATGGTGGTCTTTCCCTATAGGTCTTGCCTTATTGCTGCTTGCTGACTTATTGCATTTTTTTTATGTGATAAGGGATAAGGAAAGAAGTTCCGCTCGGGCCTCTCTTGGGTGAGTCCCTTCTCTCCTCCACCCGGCTTTCCGCGGTACCAAGCTCACTTCATTAAGTCTTTCTTTAATAAATATAGGAGTCTTTCTCGCTACTACAGCAACTGAAAAAAGGGGCTAACCGACTAAGACTAATAGTTATCCGAAAGACGGTTCTGCAAGCCGGACTTAACGACAGATCTGTTTTCGTCTTTCTTTATTTTATCTAAAAACCGCTCTTGCTCGAACTGGAAATTGCGTGAATAGTTGAAGAACAATCCATTCGGATTAGAGCTGTGGCACGAGAAGGCAGAAGGCCGGTGCCTTGATCGAGACCTTTTTTGGCGTGAGTTGCTTAGTGTTTAGTGTATAGCCCCAAAGAAATTACATAAGGCATTTCACACTCGCTTTTCGGAAGGAAGATAAAAAGAAAAGGAAGAGAATGCCCTGAGAGAAAGGGAATCATCATAGGCGGTGTTTTAAGTGAAGGAGAGAGACAGGACTTGCTATGAATCAATAGGCTCAGGGGCATGCCCCCTATATTAGCAAGAGAATCTGCTCTTTGACACATATATTAGACCGTAAGAGACGATTAGCTCTAGTCCCGTAACCAAGCGAAAGGGGATTCATGGACAGAAGCAGCAGCCCTCGGTTTGCCCTTTCATGATAAGGGATCAAGCTCGTCTTTTTGACTATATACTCACCACGTAACTCTTTCACAGCTAGCTCTGAGTCCCCTGTAAGCTCTTCAATGGGAATTTGAAGTGCTAGTTCGAGCCCTTTACTGATTCGTATTCCGCCTCATTGTTGGAACATCCTTCAGATAAGGCAAAGGGGTGCGGGATGATCCCGTCGTCTGGGGCTACGAAAACGATCCCTATTCCTTATTTCTTCTTTTTTTTTTCCTGTTTTTGGCCGTCGGGACTCCTTGAAGCTCAATCAAAGTACATTTTCCAGCCCCTTTTTATCTCGATCTGCATAACTTCTTCATCTGGTAAGTCTGTTGCCAGAGGTGAATCATCGGGGATAGGATGTGCTGCGAGGAAGTCAGCCAAGATGGTTCCATAGATGGGTACAGAATATCATCCGTCCAAAGTTAGGTACCTGAGACAGATGTCGAGAGCCATCACATAAGGAAGAGATTGATAAATAAGCTTCGAGGGCACTCCGGCCGGTGCTTGCTTCCTCAAGTCGGGTATCCGTATCGGTGGCTGTTGGCAATTTCGTTAATGGAGGAAAGACTTAATAGGAACCCCTGCCGACGTCAATCCGATACCTTTTTTCTCGTTTTTTCATTGATTTTCTTGCTTTATTTCCACTATTAACATGGAAGGGAAAAGGTACCACTGAACACAAACTTAATCTCTCTTTTTTAGCTGAAAAAAAATTTTTTTAAAGGTGAATTTAGGATGTTTAAAGAAGAGTTTTATATTCCAGGTTTTTCGAGTTAGGTTCCAGTATTGCATATGGTTTATAGAATGTTAGTAGTTAAGGCTTTGTTAAGAAGTTTCTTTCTTTGCGCCTTTAAACCTGAAGGGAGTTATGGCATTTGAGTTGAGTTACTAATAAGGTATCTTAGGAGCAATGCAGTGTAGAGAGATAATAGCAGTCTAGGGAGGGAGTCGCTGTCTATAAAGAGAATAGCTTGAGAGTGAGATCAGAGTAGGACCTGTTAGAATCATACCGAAGCCATACCCAGGCCATACCCGAACTCACCTCCCATCACCCCTTGAAAATAGGGCTTCCAACCCCTGGTTAAGGACCTTAGTCTAGCTTTCCTGTTTACTTGCTTTCCATTCATCCATCTCCTCCTGGAAGGACAGAATGGTAGGGGGGGCGAGAATCACTGGTAAGGGTTGGCCCGGAGCTCTGCGGTTGATCCGTTGGGTAGGAATAAGAGTCATTAATGGCTTTCGAGATGAGGCAGCCAGCCACTCTTCCTGGGTAATGCGCCCAAGAAACTGTGCATGTGTCACTGTTCCGGTCGTTGGGAACGGTCATGGTGTAGCCTGTGCAGAAGATGAGTGAGATGTATCCCGACAAGGTGAAAGCCATTCAGGAGATGCCGATCCCACGAACTAACTGAGAAAGAAGTTCACGGATTACGAGAACAGATATTCAGCACTAGAACGGACGTGCTGCGCATTCGCTTGGGCTGCTCTGGCAGTACATGCTTTATCACACAACTTGGCTCATCGCTCGCATGGGCGCACTGAAATGAAATACATATTCGAGAAAGCCTCTCTCTCTGGGGGGATAGCAAGGTGGCAAATGCTCCTGGCGGAATACTACATTGTTTTCAAGACTCTCAAAGCCATCAAAGGCCAAGCACTGCCAGGTGATCTGCCAGTGTGTTCAGGGGTTAAAGGTATCTTCCTGACCACTATCCAAAGGATTCAGGCCTCTAAGACAGTCCCATAATTCTTGAGAGTCTTTATTTGTAGCTAAAGGCAGAGGGTCCGTTACAGACAGGTGCGGAGAACTAGTTAAGGTGACTTGGGAATAAGGGCTTGGAAGAGCAATGCGGAGAATCAGTTGTTGATTTCGCCCATTGTTGTTGCGAGCTCCATTGTAGTTGGAGCGAGAGGAACGATTATCAGAAGCAGCTGAAGTCTGAGACACAAAGGCTGATTGCTGCTCACTGTGTTGTGCAGCTTGTATGCGATGAAGACGCGATTCTTGGTTAAGGACCTTAGTCCGCAGCTCCTCAAACGATGGAACAGTCTTAGAGTCGGAGATGGTTGTAACAAAAGCTTCATATTCAAAGGGCTTTGTAGTGAAAACTACATCCTTTGGAGACATAGAAGAGAGTTGATAGCAGCCAAGGCATCAACCATAGACTTCAGTTCCCGTAAATAGGCATCCATAGGCTTGTTACCTTTCCTGTTATTCTGAATATCGAACTTCAATTTCATTTCTTTAGCCGTGGACTGATCAACAAATCTTTGCTCTAAAGCCATCCAAACATCCATATATGTTTTGTTTTCATATTCTATTGTAGACTTCCGTCAACATGTCCACTGAGAGTGTCGCATTCAACCAAGAGCGAACACTTTGATCCGTTCTCACCCAAGCACTATAAGCGGGGTTGAGATGAGCCCTTCCTTCGGCATCACTGATGAATTGAGGGGAACATGGGAAGGTCCCCTACACATAGCCCATTAAATCATTACTGATGAGTATAGGTTCAAACTGCGATTTCCAGAGAAGATAGTTGCGTCAGTCTAGCTTTATGGATACGAGATGGGTGATATTGGGTGCAGCAAGAAGGGGCGCAGGTGAGAAGGATGATGGGTTCTGGTAGGTGGAAGGGAAAGATTGAGGAGATGCATTGGAAGACATGGTGTATAACGGTGAGAAGGCAGCAGAGGGAACCGTGGTATATACCTGTGGGGAAGGCATGAAAACATGACTGGAGGGCTGTGGAATAGATGCCGAGGGTCCTGCAGTCGGTCCATGAACCCAATAAGAGGGCAACAATGGTTTCGGGTTCACAAAGGACAACGAACCAGATGCAGTGGTGTAGGACTGCAAAGCCGTAGCCTGTGACAGCGATGAAGACTCGATGCTTGAGTCTGTCATGAGTGAAGATGCCACTAGGGAAGCACTGGGAACGGCAGAAGACACACCAGTAGTGGAGGCAGGAATCAAAGTAGAGTTCTCAGAGGAAGAAGGAGCTGTTGAGTCAGATGTGGCATTAGACTTCAAATAGGTTCTTCTCGAAGTGGTCATTAGTAAGCCAAGGAAGTTATTTCCCCAAGGCAAAGAGTCCGTTCATGGTAGAAGTCCTTTCCTTTCAACTAAGAATGCCGACTTTCCTCAAACGATTGGAACTAAGGTATCCTCGCCGAAGGAAAAGAAGAGTAAGCCAATAGTATCCCGGGGAAAGAAGAAAATGGCACATTGACATTCATCTTCCTCTCGAAGGGCTTTGAGAAGAGGGGCAACAGTGAAGATGCCGAGAATGGCCGTGTCTATGGGGATTACCGGTCTTAGTAAGAATCTGTTGCAAATGCATGTGAGGGAGGAATGCCTGCATTAAGATTTAAAACTTGTCGTCTACTTGAAGGAAATGTTTGGAACAGGGAACTTACAATAATACAACGCCGCATTCTTCGAAGATTGAGGAACAAGACGAGATCTATTAAGAGAATGATTTATTCTCGAAAAAATCTGAATAGTTACATCCAATTACAAACTACACGAAAGTTGCCCCTTTTTCATGGAGATTTACCCATCACAGAGATGCATAGAGGAACAGAACGAACTTCATATATCCCTTTTCCACTCAATCCAGAAACAAGATCGGACGTTATTCCGGTTCGTCTCCATTTTAGTGAAACTCTTCCTCAAGCAAGGCAGCCAATAAGTCATCGAAGGCTTTGTGTGAATAATGTAATAGTCAGCATTACTTCTTTTCAAGTTTCCCAAGGTGATTTCATATCTTTGAAAGAAAATGATGCTATAATCTATTCAGAAATAAGGAGATCCTTCTATATCGAAATTTCACTTTCTAAAATCATAGGAAAATTCCTGGATAGCCCGGTAAGAATGTGGAGAAGAACCAAAACGGAATGGTTCCGCTTACTTAAAACTAAGAGGGGATGCCGCCTACTACTGAAAGACCCGTTTTTGCAACAGTTGCGTTCTTCTATGCAAGACGAAGACTTAGAAAGAACAAAGAAGTTTGGATCCGAAAAAGTATGCTTAGGCAGTTCTTTCGCTGAGCACAAGAGAATAAAGAGGAATTTTTATCATTTCAAATCGATATTCTTATCGAAGAGAAGGAACGAAAAAACCCTAAATCTTACTACTAGAAAAAGAAGTCCTATAGTTTACAACTCTTCTTTCTATAGTAATTTGACCTCTTGCTCCACCCATCAGTCTTCTATGAAGAGAAAAATAAAAAGCTCTTCCCTATCTACTCATTATTCGGAGGTGAATCATAGAACACCAAAAGCTGTGCTATCTTATGGACCTAACATAGGTCACATCCCTCACGTGCGCCAAGAGCACATTCGATAGCATCCTCTTAAGGTTTAAAGATCCAAACCTTCTTCTTCTTAGCGGAAACGCACGTGGCCAAAACATATAAAGATCGGCATAGTCGCTCATAGGGGCATATCTATCCGGATAGAGGATAGTCTAGATCTTGATTCACTATTTCCATTTTTCTTTTTAGATTTCTTTTTTTTTGTAACCTCGTGCGAGTCTAGCTCTTACAGGTCTAGGATTCCCGTTATCACTAGTCTGAGTGCCCCGAGATCCAGTGCCCGTAACGTAATATGTCTAGTCTCCTAGTGCCCTTTTGGAGGAGTATCTCCAGCTTTTTCTTTTAAGTCAGCGGTATCTCACACGCAATCTCCTGCAGAGTAAAGGTCAAAAGCATATATTATTATATTTCAGGATTCACTACGGAAGAGGAGTACTGCTTCACTCACAGGGACATCATCGAGAAGAAGAAGCCAAGATTACTCTCGAATAAAGAAGGAAAGAGGGTTGTGACTCAAATGGATCGTTGAAAGACTGAGTCTAGGACTTGGTTGGTTGAAGACTTGCGGGGGAAATAAGTATGCGGGAGGAAGTAGCTCCAGATAATGAGCAGTAGGAGGAAAGTAAAGTATTGGAGCAAGAGGACTCGCATGTATGTGCCCATAGCAAGATGCCCTTAACACTTAAGCATTCCCAAAATGGAATTCATGCACTAATCCACTTAAAATTCTTTGATCGCACATTTATTAGAGAACTGTACACTTCGATGAAGAAGGACCCACAGACATTCCTTATTGTTCATCTCCACAGAAGTGAAATAGCAGGATTTTCTTCATTGGATAGTGGTGCTACATGGAGTTAGGAAAAATACGATCTCATGTGGAAGAAGGGCTAGACTGATAGAAGATCTTAAGAAGACAGGATTGGCACTTGACCTAAGAAGCTTTGAGACTCTTTTTAGAAGTTCGATAAGAGTTACTGACTTACTCCGCTCACTCAGTCTATAACCAACGGAATCTCTCTCATTCAACGACTTCTATATGTGATGGAATAATTGAAGAAAGATTCGCAAGGCCTATTTCTTTGACTGTCCAGACTCTCGTTCTAAGGATGCCCAGGTTGAATGACTTGATTCCGATCTTTTCCAGTTCACTCAGGTCGGTACGAAGTTTGACTCTTTTCTGCAGAAAGAAGAAGCGGAAAGTCATTCATGGTAGGTTATTTCTAGATTTATTTTGAAAGAGACAGACAGAGCGAGTCCACGATAAGATAGTCCTGACCCAAGAAGAGATAGCGAGAGGGCATCTCTCTCTGTCAGGTGATTTCCTCATGAAATAGCTGTAAGGGCGAATCCATATCTCTTGCGGCGTGGCTCTCTTTATCTTTACCATAAGTGACTCAAGCCGAAAGTTCTTCCAGTTCTGTTGGAGCTCGTCAAGTAACTCATGACGTACTTCTTTAAGAAGAAAAGGATCTTTCATTCAGAGAAATTTCATATTAAAGAAGCTAACAAATAAGATAGAGGACGAGAAGATAGACGAAGAATGTTGTCGCGCGAGTTGGTTATATTCGCAGTTCAGAAGCATTTTTTTGTAAAAGAAATCCCTGGTCTATGATGAAATCTCATGTGAATTCCCTTTGGTTCTGTTGGCGGCTGATAATCTCAGGACAAAAAGAATATGATTCTTGGAAGACGAGCACTGTTTTGTCGAAAGAAGGGATTCCCTAGCGGACCCACCTCTTATGAGCTAATTTCCATGTTGGTAGAGTCGTTAGAGGACTTCAAGTCAAGGACTGCAGACTGGCCTAATTCGCGCATAATATAATATAGTAGTAAACATTGTATGATGCAGCAACAAAGGCCACTTGAGAGCTTGAATCGTAAACGCCATGAAGGTGTTGAAGGCGCTGTTCTTGGTATAGCAGTTTAGCTCGAAGTTCATCAAAGGTTAACGACGAATTATTGTTGGTGACCGTCCTGATAAAGGATTCATATTCTTCAGGGAGTCCTGCCAGTGCATAGATCACCATGTCTTTAGAAGAAAGGGGAGAGTTTATGGCTTCTAGGGAATCCGCAATGGACCGAAGATACGTTGCCATGGGTTGGGATCCCTTTTTCAAAGATTTCAATTTGAGTTTGAGATGTAACTCACGAGCAGTAGCCTGGTCTAAAAATCTTTTTTACAAGGCTAACCAAATATCACGACAGGTTGTCAGTTCATGAACCTCTTGAAGAATCTCTTTTGTAAGAGTTGCATTGATCCATGATAGGAGGCTTTGGTCTGTCCGAACCCAAGCCGAATATGCAGGATTTTGTATGGCGTTGCCATTGGCATAACAAATAAACTGAGGAGGACTGGGAAAGGTTCCGTCGACAAAGCCCAGAAAATCATTTAAGATTATAATGTAGGAATTGGGATTTCCAAAGAAGATAATTGGTAGAGTCAAGTTTAAGGGAAAGAAGATGGGTGATGTTTGGTGTAAATACCATAGGATTGGGGGTCTCTTCCTGTCCTGAAGAAGCAGCGATGAGGGATTGATGAAGGAGAAGCCATAGTGTTGTCAAAGCAGCTTGGAATACTACAATCAGAGGCTCCATAGCTTTCCGTTTCTATCTATCATAAGCGGAAAGCGACCAAAAAATCCCTCAAAGTGTGGAACAAGGCTAACTTCGGTAAGAAGATGTTCGATGCAAGTGCTGTGGAATGGAGATAAAAAAAAAGATAGGACAGAGAAGGAGAAAGAGTGAAGTTCTGGTCTTTCTACTAGGTCCTCCTTTCGAGCCTTCAGATCAACTCGTTGGGGAACGAATGTTCTGGTTCTATTCGAGCTATATCTCCCTCTACCGCTGGCTTTGCCTCGAAGCCGGTGGAAGGTTCAAAGCAAGAAACTCAGCCTTCTTAACCTTCTCCATCTGCTGGTCTAAAGCACCCCGAGAGGCAGATACCTGTAATCAAGTCTTTCTGTTGCCACCAATCTATCTGTCTATTCCATTTAGCTAACCGGCTCATAAGCAGAAAACCTAAAAAAAGACGTGTATAAAAATAAAGATTGAAGGTATTTCAAGAGAAATAAATAATTCAATGATCAAATAATATTACTATGGTTCAAGAGAAAGTAATAGTATCTACTCGACCACTACAGTGGAAGTGTGTTGAATCAAGAGCCGACAGTAAGCGTCTTTATTATGGACGCTTTATTCTGGCTCCACTTATGAGAGGACAGGCGGATACAATAGGCATTGCGATGCGAAGAGCTTTGCTTGGAGAAAGAGAAGGTACATGTATTACATGCGCAAAATCCGAGAAAATACCACATGAATATTCTACCATAGCAGGCATTCAAGAACTTAGGCCATTAAAGAGTTCGATTAAGAGCCTAAGTATAGCTTTTTAGAGATGTTTAGATCAAGAAAGAGCTACTTGAATTGAACTTCTCTTTATTTCGGACACAATACCACTTCTCTTTCTTTGGAGTACTAACTTTCCTTTCTTCCCCGGTTTCGGGAAAGGGTTAGTACCCGAAGCTCGATGCAGGTTTAGATCGATCGGGGCTTTGTTCCTTAACTTAAGCTTTCACCCGGCTACTCAGCTTGAAGCAGGAACAGAGACAGGGCGTGAATCCACTGCTTATGAAAGAGAAGAAAATGCAATTGACAATTGAACAGGTTATGAATCAACTGGAAAATCAATAGCAGAAACAACTGGTTCTTAATCAACTCCAGCAGCATCAAAGAAAGTAAATGAAAGTACTTTAAATTAAAGAGTTACTTCGAAGTAATAAACCTTACCTTGTAAAATAAAGAATTCATTAACTGAAATACTAATAGTAGAGGAAGACTCTTATCTAGTTACTTCATAGCCGTTAGTCAATAAAACTACTGAGAACAGTTAAATTCAATCTAGTAGTACTTTCTAATCTTATTATTTGTATTCCTGAAAGAATACTGTTATGTATTTTATTATACGTTTACTACTTCAGAAAGCAAAATAGATATTAAATAAAGATCTCTCTTTACCTGAGGGTAGTTAGAACTGAAAGCTATATCCTTTACTAAGGCTATGGCTCCCTTGTCTTTGTATGAAAATTCCAGTTCACTCAGCTCGTGTGTCATATGGAAAAAGAGTTTAGCACCAAACAGCCTCCGGACCATGGCGGGGGCATAACTTACTCCTCCCCAACAAAGGAAGTCAAGGGTATCTTCCACATCTATATGCTACTGGGCAAGGCTTCACCCAAGGAGCTCTCCATTCAACGTTCTGACTGTTCCGACTCCAGAAAATTGCAATCCACTCTGATTTGGAAAAGGGTCCTGGCCATTCGCTTGAACAGAATTCCACAATTTATGATTCTATTTTGGTGCAGGTAAGGCTTTGTGAACCTATTCTCTGTGCACTCAAGATGTGCCTTCATCCAGCAAGAGTTACAGGCTTACGTAGTACTAAACCAACAATCGAATGGGTACCGCCCATGGGACAGCCAATTCCCTGTACGGATATGGGCTCACCAATTATCTTTCTTCCTTCATTCTCGTATTCCAATGGAACTTTTTTTAAGAAATATTGCAACAAACGAGATATTTCGAAACTCACATAACATAAGACTCAATATCTAATTCTAATAAGTATCATTCTTATTGGAAATTTCCAATTGAAACAAAATACATTTACTTTTTCTAAATCCATATTATTTTTAACTCTATTTTAGGAGTATTTAGAAAAAGAAATAATAGGAAAAATGCTACAATAAATAAAAAAGATAGATAATTTGTCTTATCTATAAGAATACGCAAGAGGAGATCATATGAAAAATGTAACCGATTCTTTCCTTTCCTTGGGTTATTGGTCATCCGCCGGAAGTTTCGGGTTTAATACCGATATTTTTGCAACAAATCCAAAAAATCTAAGTGTAGTACTTGGTGTATTGATTTTTTTTGGAAAGGGAGTGTGTGTGAGTTGTTTATTTCAAGAATAGGCTGGATCCGACCAACTGCACTTTTTTTTTGGTATAACTAGTAAAGAAAAGGTGCATGATTCCGCGAATTACTTCTGAATAAATTAAGAAATTCTATTTTAGAACCATAGCATTTCGTGAGTCATTGGTAAATATACTTTGATTCTCTATTAACCAATAATGTGGAACCCATTAACAGGGTTAAAGCTAAACCGTTTGAAGTCCAGATATAAGTACGGTACTCTTTCTACTATTAGTATTAGCTTAATACAGAAATGGTTTCAAAACCAGGTTGGAATTTTTTTTTTTCGATATAAAACACTCATGTCGATAAGATTTGAACCTTTTATTTGGTTGCAAAAATTCCTAAAAATAGGTATTTCAACTTTCCACTTTTTTATCCAATGTTAAATTGATGACCTATGCATAAAGTAAGAGAAATTCTTTGGATTTTAAGACAAAAAAGAAAGAACTTTGCTGACAATTATTTGTATTTGGTTGGTCAGAAGAGTCCTCCGAATATTATTTTCTTGGATTAGTGATCAGTTTTTCTATTTTTATATTTTATTTGAATATAAATAGAGAAGAGAAGACAGGCTCATTACATTAAAAAAAGATAGGGGAATTCTCATAAGTAATTGGGTGTGAGAGCCAAATGAATTGAAAGATTCATGTTTGGTTCGGGAAGGGATTATGGAAGTTTTGAAATGCATGGAAAAAGAGTCTACTTTCATTAAACGATTTATTAGATAATCGAAAACAGAGGATTTTGAAAACTATTCGAAATTCAGAAGAACTGCGCGGGAGGTCCCTAGAACAGCTGGAAAAAGCCCGATCCCGCTTACGAAAAGTAGAAATAGAAGCGGATCAGTTTCGAGTGAATGGATATTCTGAGATAGAACGAGAAAAATTGAATTTGATTAATTCAACTTCTAAGACTTTGAAACAATTAGAAAATTACAAAAATGACACCATTCGTTTTGAACAACAAAGAGCGATTAACCAAGTTCGACAACGAGTTTTCCAACAAGCCTTACAAGGAGCTCTAGGAACTCTGAATAGTTGTTTGAACAACGAGTTACATTTACTCACTAAAGAAGGAGCAGCTTATGCTAACACGATACTCAAGGTGCTGGATGGGAAAGAATGCCGGCTTGATACCAGGAAAGTCTTCACTAAGACGAAAAACGTTCCAATCATTATGATAGCAAACAAGCTACCGAGTTCAACAAGGTATCACGGGCCGCTCAGAGCAAGGTTCATTCGGGTCCCATTCTCCCCCAGAATCACCGAGATAGAAGAAGAAAGGTTCATTGCTACTCTCTGGGGATGTGTACATAGGAGAGCTATTCAGGCTTACGCAGGATTTTACCCATGATATCAAAATTGACTACAATGAATGCGAGGGGATAATAGTAACAGAAGAGGGAGCCATACGAAGAAAACAGCTTCAAACCTATGACGACGCGGGCAGACTCGATCAAAGATACCTGAAAGCAAGCTCTTTTAAAGATAGCCTTTCTAGGCGCATAGAGGGAAAAGAAAAGCCCGGTGAGCTGGACGGATTATTTTTTACAAGCAAAGGGCAATTCGCAAGAATCAAAGAAATAGAGATTTACCCTGAATGGAAAAACAAGCCCGAAAGAAGGAAGTGGAATATGTGATGGCGGAACGCAAAGTTAATCGACGTGCTTAAACTTTTGACTTGGTAAAGTAGAAGGTTCTACCGAAGCAGGGAAGCTCTAGGGTTTTGCTAACCAGTGTGAAGTTGAGTTCTATGTTTCCCTAGTTCATGCAAGGCTAACCTTCGGGTTTTTGCTTTCTGGAAAAACCTCTTACCAGATGGTTGTTCGCTACAGCCTTTAAGTCAAGTCTCGCCTAGCCTCTCCTGGCGACGGCGGGACATACTACTACCTATTGATAGATCAGGATTTGAACCTGAATGCCCTTCTTCCTATGGTTAGTTAGGCAGACGCCTTCCTATCTTTCTTTACTATAAAGCACTGTCTTTCTTCATTCAAGTCAGATAGTTGATCGAGAAAGCACCGCCCAAAGGTGCTCATTGAGCCGGTCCCCGGTAGGCTAAGATCCTCTCAGAGCGGAAGAAAACCAAGTCTTTCTTGCTTTCAGCGTGTCAAGTGCGAGATTGGCTTCGAGAAGCCGCGGGCCCAGTAGTTAGTGCCGGTAACCTGATCGACGTAAGAACGGATCTCAAGCTTGATGAGCAGCAAACCAGACAATCTATTTCTTCAGTTGGGGAGGGGGATCCTTTTTCACTTAACAAATGCAAGTAGAATTTTCGAACCTCAATAAAAAGCTAGCGGAGAGAAATTTAGCTTCCAAAGGTAGTTTACTTGCTTACTTGTTAGAGTAAGGCGTAAGTTCCCACTTAGTTTCCGTCAATGAAATAGCTTACTTGTTAGAGTAAGGAATTCTATCCCATTGGGTTTTAGGAGGACTAGTAGATTCGATGGCAGTGCGCCAGGGAAAGGGCCAAGCTGTACAAGAATACCGCCATTAAAGTACCAAAGAAAGGGTTCTACAAGCAAGCTCTTATTCTGGGGATCTCCATTGAAGAGCATCAAACCCTAATGAAATGAAAGATCTCCCCCCCATTAGCAACAGGTAATCATTTTCAAGCCACAAGAAGGGATCTCCTACTGAACGATAGGAAAGTGAGTTCTTCCAGTTGGCATTCATTAGTCCGGTTGGGTAGGAGCACCTGGTTGATCGCCCCCCAAAAAGTGGTATTGCGAATGACTCAACCTATGCATCCGGTATTTACACACTCTACTTCGAGGTGTAAATCACTTAAACTCTTTATTCCCCCTACCTATGAATATTAATAATACCTGTATTAATTAAAGAATAGAATTTTGGACTTTGCTGAGAGCATTCTGTATAAATTGTGTAATTGTAGCTGGGCTAGGAGTTAGTAAGTGTTTGAGCTCCTCCTCCCTGGCTTTCTGTCACTTTTATGGGCCCTTCTAAACTAAAGAAGGAGCCCGTCTCTCTCCATCTCTTCTCTTTGCTTGTAGGAACGAGGAAGGGGCCTGTCTATCGAATACTCTCTTGTCTTGTTTATGGAGTAGTTCTCTATTCTCTTTATCTCGATCGTGCAGGAATCCCCACCTCTATATAAAATATTTGATCCAACCCTTGCTTCTATGGCTATGGTTGAGAAGCATTTTGAGAGTATCCTCGCCTATCGGAGAGACAAGAGCTACAGAGGGAACATGAAGAGTACCTGCGTGACCCACGTAGGGAAAGATGGCTAAAGGATGACTGAGGACTCAAGGATAAAAATCCGAGATGACTGGCTGGCATTCAGGCCTTTCTCAAGAAGAAAGATAGCACTCCTAGACTACGTCTATGAGAGTGTTTACTGCAAGGTTAATCAACCACTTGGAACAGATCGAAGCTACAGTATTCCCTCCATTTGATATCTTACAAGTGGATGGCGATGCTGCTCATTTAGCTCATTGTGATGACCAAAGGGAAGCCAGAGGGTCCAAGTCTGATACATCAACAGGTCAACTGAGCAAAGAGTGCTCTGAGAGCTATAGACGCTTGGGTCCGGACCCATGTGATGATGTCTCTCAGCTGAAGGCTGTTAAAGTTCCACGCCATCGGAATAAATAGACCAATTGAGATCGATAGTGATCTCGACGAGCCTGACGGAACGGAATCCAATCTAAGGAAGACCGAGTCAAACGGGAAAGCTACCTTGAAGTTCCAGGCATCATCCATCCCTATTCTCGAACCCTCTGACCAGAAGCCGGAATCGTCTTCTGCTACAACAAGACAGGGTGACATGGGAATTGAGATAAGGGACAGAGAAGCTTTCTCGCTCCTACCACCCGAGAGAAGAATCAGGCGACTAGCCGCTGGGAATGATAGTGGCGATGTGCAGCAAGCATGTTAATCGTCATCAGATTCCAGTAAATCAGAGTACTCAGAGAGTACGGGAAGTGACGAAGAGAGCTTGGCGTCAACTACTGTCACCGAGTCAGAAGAAATTTCCAGCACTGATGGTGGAGGAAACAAAGCCATCAACGCTCTTGGGAAATTTGCAAGAGCTGCACCAATGAACCTCTCATATGAAGACAAGTCAGTCTTTCCATCAGGGTTCTCTCATCGGACGATCTATCCATGGTCATTGGATGGATTGAATCAGGAGCGGATTTACAAGATGCTGATGTTTATGATGACCGCCTACAATGCGTACATCGCGGGAGGACAGAGTCCACTGCAGGCATACGTACTGATTACACAGGGATTCAATGGCATCTATCGCATTCAAAATGTAGCGCCGCTTTGCAGGAGAAGCTTCTTCAACTCTCAGTTCCTGGTAGAGCTTAAAGAAAGACTTCTTAGCGGCACGATTCGGATTAGCAGACTGCTCTTCTTTCAAGCGGTTTCCCTTTCTTGTCTTGCTCTACTTACTGTCAATTCCGAACATAGCAGCTACCTTTTCACTCACACGGAGACCGAACGTACTGGGCCCTTACGGAACAGCTAGAATTCCATAGGTCTTACTTCGAGACCCCTTTCTTCTTTCCTTACTTTACTCCCTTACAGGGTCACTCGCCGCATCCTACCTTAGGTCCACTACAGCTGAAAAAGCGGTTTCTTACTAAGGTAGTTTACTTGCTTACTTTACAGGGTAAGGCTAGTGAAGTGCTTCCTATAAGAGAGAAGCACGAACGAATAAGAGATATAACACAAGTAGCTAAATATCAAAGAGCTTATTCGATTCCAGCCTTGTTCTTTGGAAGATCTATCTCGTGTCTGGTACTGCATGGTTCCACTCTGCAAGAACTCTAAACTCTCTCTTTAGGTAGCGAAGCCCCATTCGTTCCCTGGGTGAAGGAGCTGTAGAATCAGTCCTTGCTTTCTTCCCATAGCAGCTGGGAGCGCACAGAGTAGCCAACCCAGTCAGCCAGTCCAGTAGCACGGTCTCGGTCCTGCAAGCCAACGGTTGCTAACTTTCTTTCAAATAAGATCTGTCCCAGCGGTCAGTCTCATCGGCTGGCGGCATTATTCTTTCTTTAAACCACCTTCTAGAAAATCGTTTTTGAGGAAAATACAGAATTAGCTCTATCTTATCCAATGGGAAACTTTCGAGTTCATCCTTTAGCTGTCCAGGCAGTCCTATCAGTGCAGTACTTGTCTGAGGAGTGCTTCCTCCCGAGCCAGTAGGCCGATTGGTGTATAGAAAATAACCTTCCCAGCCGGACAAGGAGCCAGAGCCACCGAGCCTGTGTTACTACTTGAACTATCAAGCTTGGGGGCCCAGCAGACACCAGTCCTTAAACCGGAAAGATCCGATCCCAAGAGGAATTAGAAGAGTGGCTTAAAAGCTCCTTTAAGCCATAAAATTTCCTTTCATTTGCACGAGATTCATATTTCTTTTTGGGGATTCCACTAATAGACAGATTGGATAAGATTCTTACTCCCGCACCGGAACTCTTGCTTCTTGGCCAAGAGAGGCTTCTCGCTGCAATCGATTCCTAACATCTGATCGGCGATTGTGAAAAAAGAATAGGAGTCCTTTAGCCTTCGGTCAATAGGATTAATTCTTCCCTCTAGTAGGTCAGTCAGTCTTTAAATGTGTTCCATAGAATAGAAGAGAAAGAGTCAGTCTTTACTCCTTAGTCTGCCGCTATCTTTCATCCCTTAATTGCCTTATCCTTTCTTTTTCTGTTGTAAACCGGCCTTGTGACAAGACAATAAGGCTGCCATGTGAGATAGTACAGCTAGTCTTACAATAGGTAATCCAGACTAGTATGTCTGATGTATGTGAGAGGGATCTTGACTGATGGAATATTTCCAGTCAGTATGTGGAGTCCAGATGAGATCTGGCTGATCCCGTGTCAAAAGTCCTTGGCAAGGACTTAGTGTCCAGAAATCGAGAGGGATGGGAAAAGCCCATAGTTAGTTGTGTTGTACTTTACGGCAACCCAACCTGGTGATATTCTCTCCTAGGTTCAATGGGAAAAACAAGTAAATGTTACAACTGGTGAGAAGCACATGAATGAATTTGAATTCTTCCCTCCCTATATGGTCTATGTGCTTATTCCCGCATGTGTTTAAGTTCTCTTAATGAATCTATAGACCGGAATGGTTGGAGTGTGCAGGATCACTCCTGATAGATTCACCGATCTGAGTGTGGTATTTCAATTCCTATAGGATTTCTCTTTGCTTTGGTCTTTCGCGCTTCTTTCATTCTGTTCCTGTTGTGAAGAACAAACACTCTTTTTTTACTATGGTGTTATGTCGAAAGAAGAGAGCTGACCCTAAACAGAGAGAGGAGAACGCAGAGCTTGTGAACAAAGAAAGCAGATCACAGAGCGCCGAGAAAAAGGCGAGTAAGGACGCAGAAAGAAAGGAGGCTGCTGAGCAAGAAGCAAAGATGGCTGCATACGAGTAAGCCCACTTTGGTCGCTGTTCGAAATAGTATACGGGTTGAGGAATTCCCATCTTTTCTTTTCTAGCTGATATTGTAATGCATGACATGGATCAATAAAATATTAGCCTTTCCCCTAAAAAAATGCTAGATCATGGAAAACCCAATTTACTAAGGCATGATTACGACTACGTGAATGCATGATTAATAGATACCTAATTTCAGCAAATAAACCATCATGGAAATCACAAGGTAGTTTACTTGCTTACTTTACAGGTAAGGGAAAGCAGAACCGGGAAGACCGTCAGTTCCTTCGCTCCCAACTCTTAGAATAGAAAGAAAGTCAACCAATGCCTTACAAGTAAGCAAGTAAACTACCTTAGCCCTGCCTTAAAGAGAGAAGCCTTCGTAAACTCATTGTCGGGTTCTATCGTAGTGAAGGTTGAATCCGCTACGCACCTTTGGTTCGGTGGTATCCTGGATATAGGAGCAAGGCAGATTAAAGGAAGGAATTGATAAAGCGTCAGTTAGTTGACATGACATGAAAGCCTTCTCTTATAAAGGTGTAGTGTAGATTAGGTGAGTGTTCAGTGAGTGAAAGATCTGACATTTCAACTAACGAGTGAAAGGAAGATCCATTAGAGCCAGAGGCAGAGCAAGGCGATTCGGATGAAAGTGATCCCCCAATCCTCGCTCGGTACCAAGGCTCAGGAAGAGTTCAGTTCAAGCACTTTGCTTTGAATCACAAACAGATATTATTAAGATTCGGCATTCTCGATCTTCTATCTTTCCTGCAGGCATGGAAATAAAACTGGAATGAGACCTTCCTTCTGATTCTGAGATGCCTAGAACCTGGTCTTCTTGTTCACGCCTCAGCTGCTAAAGAAAGAGATCTTCTTCCCCGAAAGCCTATAAGGAAGAACTCTTAACTAAGCCAAAAGGCTAGACTTCTGGATTAACTTCTTTGTGAGTGAATACCGAGCCGAAAGGCCCAGCTCTGACTTATTGATTTGATGCCGAGAATCCGATCTGCAGATGAAGCAGAAGCAGGCAAAAGGCTCAAGGCCAGCGAGGAATTTGCCATACTAGATCGACTCTTAATTACCGAATTGACTCTTCACTCTGTTCATGGTTGGCTGTAAACAAATAGTTTCTTTAGTCCCATCCCTACCCAACTCTATGGATTTTCCTTAGTAGCTCTTAACCCAGCTCTCAAGTTAGCTCGGGACGGGAGGGCTTTAGCACCATTGAAAGCAGATGCTGAATTAGAGACAGCAGATCCAGTATCTAACAGAAAAAGAATGAAGAGAGAATGTGACTACTACTACTACCTTTTAAAGGTGTATGTACGGGTTGAAAGAAAAAATTCCACTTTCTCCCAGACTGAACGAGATGAGGATGAAAGAACCTAGATCACAGAGTTTCATCGATGCCAAAAAAACGGGCTTTCCTCAAACAAACGATTGGAACAAGAATTGGTTCTTTGAATCGTATCATCCATGGCGAATGGGATTATCGTATATAAGATCACGGCTGCGTTTAGGAGCGATCCGCCCCTCCTTCAACAAGCCGGTGGTGTAGGCGAGGTTCCTTGTAGCATGCAGCCAGACAGATATATAGAAAGTGTGCAGTGAGTTAGGGTGGTTGTAAATCACTAGGTAGTCAGTCTTTACTTAACTCGGCCCAAGCTCCCACGTCTTTGGTTGGAGAAAAACAACCTTCCGACATCTTGTCTTTTTTCGGGGGGAACGGTAGGGAGAGAACAAGTCTCTCTTCTGGGGAGCAGAGCAGTCAAAAAGTAAACCACACAAAATGATGAAAGGATTAGTAGTTTCTATGTTGGAGAATCATCCTATTTTGGCCTATTCTTTTAGCTTTCTTCTTGTCTCTCATTTTTCTCGTGTATAAAATAAAAAATGAGTATATAGTACATTCCCTTCATTTTCATGAGCGCTCCTTTAAGGAGACTTTCTCTTGGAATAAGGAGTGTGTAGAGATGTATATGCAATGTCCCCATAAGTACCCATTTCTACCACTATTTTCCCTCTCTGTTGGTCCGAATGGCCAAACGCTAACGCTACTCCAGAATCCGGCCTACTCCCCTCCTCAGAAAAATGAACCCCCAAAACACGGGGAGGGAGCAGGCGAAGCGTGTCGTTCGTAATGAAAAGAAAGAGACCACTACTTCGCCTCTTTCTTGGAATCAAAAACCTTAAGAACCATAGGTGCCACCAACCGAGGCAGAGATTGGAGATACAACGATTGGAGTGCAGTGACCGTACCCGAGATAGATCTGAACCGACGGTTGCGGAGAATAGGTGCAACGGGGAATCATGGGAATAACGAGAGGGTACGTAGGGAACATGGCTGACCAAGCTCCTTTTTCTAACGATTGAAAAAAGAAAGAGGCCGGTGTTCTTCCCAACTGCTCCAATAAACGTGCCTACACCCCATCCCGTCTGGAGAATGATATGATTGACCGAGAGTACTTATGAAACCCGGCACTGAACTAAGGGTTTGATCTGCGGCCTCCTGAACTGTTCGCATCGCTCTCTTCGGTTCAAGCGAAGGCTATAATTACAGTTCGGATCGACTTCCTAGCGTACGGAATACGGAATGGATTCCAAAGCCCCTCTGTTTTAGCTTAGACTAACGGCACCGATTCCTAGTGCTATAACAGAAACTGCCCTTAACGCGCAAATAAAAGCCCTCACAACACTCGATACCTGCTCCCGCTTATTGATTAGGGTGAGTCACTCAAGTCCCTTGTCACTCGTCCCTCTTTTACGTTTACGAAAATACCGGGCTTTATGCTTTTTTCGGAAACTAAACTAAAGTAGCTCGTCAACCTAAAAACAGAGGACTTCCCTCACTACGAAAGGTGTCCCGTGGATGGCGTACTGATATCTCTCCTATTCGTTCTGGATCCAGCTGAAAAAGCCCTTTGCTTTATATTAGCGCTAACGCGCCCCTACAATTGAAAAGACATTCTAGCACTCCTTTTATAATATAAGAAATTGCATGGCTTCGGTTGGTCACTTGCGGGAAATGAAGTCTTTGATGCGCGAGAAAGGGGGCTGCCTTCGCAAGGCTTGCTTGAAAGTCCCAACTGAAAGGACGGTTAATAATTAGTAGTTGGCCCGGCTCTCCCTGCCTGCGCTTTGGTTCTCATGCCTCGTTTTGTTGACGTCGTGCGTAGGATAAATGATTTGCACCGGATAAGCATTTGTTACAGTCGCGAAATACGGGCTTTTGTAAAAGTTTTCATTTTCTGATCTACCTTTAGCTAAGAAAATGCCATTGTCCTATGGCTGCACTAAACTTTGAACTGGACTAAACGAAGACAAAGTGAAGTCGAAGAACAAAGTTGAGTCTAAACAATTTAAGAATTCTTGTTTTTACTTTCTAAACAATGGTTAGGCGGAAAGGGTACCCTTAGACCATAAGCCAGTGAAAAAGAAAACCTAGCTAGCCTATAAGCTTCCCTCTCCGATCATTGCTTGACTCGCCATAACCCTTACACCACACCGCCCCTCGTCTTCAAGCTACGGCTACCTGCATGAAAGCCAACCGCTACAATCCTGCTGCAATAAGAACTCGTTATTTTAGCTTGGAAGGACAATAGACTGCCATATCCCATATCTTCTTATTGGATGAGATTAGGGGTCTGTGAGAGCCCTTTCTCTAACTTCGATGCGCTCGCCTCTTTCTTCTCGGAATCCTACGTACCAATGTTGCAACAACCAGCTCTTCCCCAATCAACTCAAGGTATGCAGGTATCTTTTGCTCCACCACCTCAGGCAACCTTACCACAGTCTCAGCGGGTTCGCCCGTCTCCACCAAATCAAGGCCAACATGGCTATATGCCAAGGCAAAGGCCTAGTCAACCGCCTAGGCAGTTCACTCAGCTTAACCAACCCATGAGTTTGATTTTACCGCTCCGTCTTCTTTTATTTTTTAAGCCTCTCGAAGACTAATCGGGGGGACTTCTATGTGATTGACCCTTGTCTTGGATTTGACTACTATGTCATCCACATAGTCTATACATCATCTCATGGAAGATGGCCGTCATAGCCCTCTGGTAGGTTGCTCCGGCATTCTTTAGGCCGAGCCGAATGGCATGACCTTTGCACAGAAGGTTTCCCGCCCCGTGATGAAGGAAGTCTTCTTTTGGTCTTTCTCGGCCAACCGTCTTTGGTTGTATCCTGATAAACCGTCCATAAATGACAGCGTTTTGTACCCCGACATCGAAATTTGGGAGTGGTAAATCGTCCTTGGGACAGGCCTTATTTAGTTTAGCTTTCTAAAATCAAAGTCCTTCCCATCCTTTTTCGGTACGGGGACGGTTAGAGATCCAATCAGAATAATCCAAGGTCCTAATTAAGCGGGCCGCTTTTTCATTTTTTCTTTGAAAACTCCAAGTCGGGATGGAGCTTGGAGACTTTCTTTTTAGACCTATATTAAAGTTATGCTCTACTAGGACTGGATCTAAGCCTGGCATATCGTTATATGACCAAGCAAAGACGTCCCGGTATCGGCTAAGAAATTGGGCAAACCTTGCCCTTTCTTCGGGACCTAATGATGCGCCGATCATAATTATATTGGGATTCTCCTCGGACCAAGGACCTCTTTCTATGCTTTCTTCGCTCTTTCGGCTCTCTGGGTGGAGTTCTACTATAGGAATGAATTGGCCGATATCCCCTGTCATCCGATAGCTTAGGCTTTTGAGCGAGACTATGATATGAAGGGCTATCCCTTTTCCCGCTCGTTAGGCCCCCTTCTCCTCTCCCTCTCCGGTATAGTCGACTGGCTTCGCTCCTATCCTATTTCGAGAATCAGAATTTAGTAATGAATTGATCAAGAAGGTATCTCCACTAGTGCAAGATGAAGCCCTGTACTGTAAATAAGGCATAAAAGCCGGTCTTTTTGAAGGTTAGTCAGCCGATTGAGTAGATCGCTCGTTCCTGTCTAGTATTGACTGGCCCTTCTATTGTATCGATTGATAGATAGCTGCAACTGGACGGTTTTCATGAGTAACTCTCGGAAGAGGAATGAAATAACTCGACCGTACTATAGGGAGAGGAATGGGCCGATATCTAGCATTGGCTCTACTGGCTTGGCTGTCTCTTCTATTGGTCTATTGTATCGATGGGTACATCTATGGCTTAAGTTAAGGGGAAGACCTGTCTACTCTACTATTGATTCCCTTTGGCTCGCTCTGTCCTAGTAAGTCATCTCACTCTCCTACCTTTACTTTAAAGAAGGGACATGTCCAACGACTGCTTCCTCCTGGGCTTGATCCTTAATCGAAAGCGATCTCCTTTTGCTTTCAGCCTTTCTTTCAGATGGGACAGAAAGGCATCGACTCCTATCATAGCTCTTTCCGCCCGTTACCGCTCCGTGGGCTACGATAAACACCGAAAGACATTACTACAGAAAAATGCCCTACGAGAGAGACTTCTTCCAGGTATAGTATCTACGACCTCCTCTTGGTTTTGCTTTGCCCCCTCTTTCCGAGAGCCCCTCGCGCATCAAGGCTAGAGTGGAGGTGCAACAATAGTAGAAGCTGGAGATGCAACAATAGCTTCAGCCTGATCCGCAGTAGGTATTGGTAAGTGTTCCCTTGCAGCTCTATCTCTAGATCTGTCTCAATCGGTCTGTCGCAAACAACGATCCAAGAAAGAGGAGTTCAAGGCTGGCGAAGTGAATCGATTTCTTTCCTTCTTCTAGTTCTTGAGTGATAGTAGCTCATCTCTCTTCTTTCTTCTGTCAACTGTCCTTTACCGGTAACTGGATCAATCGCTAGCTGGAAAGTTTCCACTGTCAACTGCCGTAAGAGGTCCTTTTCCAAAATAGAGAATAGGGCATGGAAGCTTTCTGCTATTAGTATTAGAGGAGAGTTTTTACTGCAAGGGAGGAAGGGGGATTACGCGACTTACAATTCATTTCCTTAACCCCGAAATAGCAACTTGGTTATAGCTGACAGAAAGTAGAAAGACTCTAAACAAAAGGTACTGGACAAGCTCTTAGGGAATAATCTCTTTCTTATTTCTTTCATGACTAAATATCTCTCCAGCCGGTCGGTTGGAGTTGGATTGAATCGACTTCGTCTTCTTCCCAACAATGAATCCCGTTCAAGCTGTGATAAGAGGACGTTTCCGTACCCCTTACCTTACTCAAGAAAGAAAGTCATGCTGATCAGTAGTAGTGTCTAAGAGGAAGGGTTGGCGCTTTGAGCTACCTATTTTTTGTGATCAAATTAGAAACTTAGCTTCTCACGTTGCCATAGATTCTCCGGAAGAAAGCAATCGGCTTTGCCCAAGTTGTAATGACTGAGCTTGCTCCCTGTCGATGAAGAATGTTTCGAAAGCAGCCTAAAAGCCTTGCTGGGTTAGCTTCGCTTTCCTTGACTTTAGAGAGGAATGGTTTCCGATGAACTACTCCCTTTACCTGTTGATGAATCATGCTTCGAACACCTAGACCAGCTGCCGCTTAGTCACGTCTGCGCTTAGATAGCGATGTGAACCCGCCTTCCTTACCTTAATCAATAGATAGGTTTGTACTACTACCAGTCAAAACAGAAACTTTTGAAATGCTTTTCGTAAGGCAAGGAAGTCAGTGCAGGTAGGCGAGGGCAGTTCCGGTCTACGATTTATGGGTGTATATTTTCTTTCCTTTTGTCGTTGTAGCAATCTTTCTTAGTGCACCCTTAGGCGAGTAAAGAGAGAATGCTTGGTAGCAGGACAGTAGGAGTTCAGTAGGCGGGCCAGTAGCACGCATGCCAAGGATAGCTGTCCAAGGGTTGAAAGAAAGTAGTAAACCAGTCAGCTAGCTGAAGTTAGAAAGTTCAGAAGTAGCTGCTCTCCTAGCTGCACATTCATCTTCCTCTCTTGCTCCACTTTCACTACCCTTGACTATAGCAGCAAAGCTAGGAGATTCCTGAATAGTCTGCTGCTTTCCTTCATTTTCATAAGAATGGTGATGCATCTGTTCCACCTTATCTATATTTTCTTGGCATAGCACTGCATTTGATTCTTTGGGAAGAATGACATCATCTACAGATAGGTCTTCATTAGAAAGCATTTTCAATCTATTTGCTGCAGATTTTGCAGACCCAACAATTTTACTGACATTTTTCTATCATATCAGCTCTCTGCTTCATACCTGAAGGTCTCTGCACAACTCTCCAGTCATTAGCATTATCAGTCTTTTTAGGGACCCAGTCCCGCTTGATTTCCTTCTTCTTCTTCAGAGGTTGAGTAAGGGTTTGGGTATGATTCGGGCACTTGACAGTTGAATGCCCCAATTCTTTGCAGTTAAAGCATTTCAAAGGTTTCCAAGGGTAATCCACTTTTATAGCTGGAAAGCAGTCAAGAATAAAGTAAACCTCTAAGTAATCTACTGCCCTAACTAAACCACCAAGAGCGGATAAGGCTAAAGGGTGGATACTCAGCACCCACTCCTGGGCAAAAGCATGCTAAGGGCGCTGCTTACTCCTTCAATAGCAGATTCAATAGCAAAGAAAAGAAGCAAGGCCCGCTACCACGAAGACTAATCAGACTCTCGGATGGCACTCGGTTTCCTAACTCATTTACTTTACTTGAAGCCTTTCATTTTCGGCAGCTAAGGAGGCAGTCTTGGTCGACCATCCTGAGTGTGACACTTCATTCCCGGCTTTTCTTTCGACCACATAAGATTGGGGTTACAGTTTCATAGGCGCCGATAACTCTGGTCTGAAGACCTTCGGGGCTAGAAAACCTTTACCACAAGTGGCTTGCCATAGAGGCTAGGGTTGTCTGCTTTGTCTATCGACTTGTCTTGATCCGCTTTCCTTCTTCCCTTTGTTAGCAGTTATGGTAGCAGTCCTTTAATCTTACATGACTGCTTTCGAAGCACGCTAGCCAAGCAAGGACAGCGGGGAATGAGAAAGATACATACATCTAGAAGGACTGTATTAGGATGGGCCTTAGCGGTTAGGCATGCAGGTGGGAACGCATTAATAGATAGCTGAACGTGGGTGCGATCGTCATTCCCTACTAATAGAAGTCGGAGAGAAGGCTTGGTTAGGGTAATGGGTTTAAAGACAAATTAGGACCAACAAGTGAAGTCGTTAAACGTAACGAGTCTAAGGGCTGGACGGAGGATATCACGATTATGATCCCTATGGGGCTTGTATCGAATCTATATCTCCGACTGACTTCAGTGTCTGAGGATGGCGCTAGTATTCGCTAAGGAAGTCTTATGGTGCTATCTAATCGTCTCTAGTTTATGGCCCTATCATGCCATGATGGGATTGGTCTTTACACTTGCAATGGTATCAAGATAAGGTTATTCGTATGCCACCATGATTCCCTTTAAGAGTTTAGTATCGGATTCTAACCTAGCATTGGTACCCGTTGCGTATGTTGAGCTAGTAAGCCCAGAAGGAAGAAGTCGTAGCTGCTACCGCTACGTGGGCTTCTTCTTAGTCTGCTCGAAGGGAAGGTCTGTAAGAGTAGATAGAATAGAGTATGACATAACCAGAAAGTCTGTGGTATCATTAGCCAATGTCTGTGATTCTAGAACAAAAGAATTCTACTAAAGTAGAGGATAGGATGCAGCAGAGGTTGTACTTTCTCTTCCCAGGTATGGGCGGGGGGAAAAGCTATTCTAGCATCAGCATGGATTGACCAGAGACTGGGAGTAGTTGTCATCTTTGTCCATAGTAGTCATCCAGCCAGCTCGGGAAAGCGGTTTTTCTACTACTTGGCATTAAGAGAAGCTGGGTAGCTCCGTAATCTGTCAAGGAGGTGGCTTTCGCCTATAAGGACAGTTGGAGTTGACGGTCCTAGTTCTGTTACAGTAAGAGCTGTTGCTGGAATAACTTGTGTTGATGGAATAGAAGCTCTTCCTGCTCTCGTATCCGATGAAGAATAGGCCCAAGGGGCATCCATGGACAACCGCCACCCACGTGGTTTAGCTAATTCAATAGCCTTCGGAGAAAAGCGACAAGTACCACTGGACAAGCAAATCACTTTTGGAATCACCTTTAAGGATCCTCTTACGGTGAAATGCCGGAATGATGCTAGGATATCCCGAGCGAGTCAGCTAAACAGAGACGGAAATATCAGTACTATTCTGGCCAGCGTATGCTTGTTGAATTGAAGGCATACCGCACACTGCTTCAAATAGAAAGATATTGGTTTAATCTCAAAGCCTCGCCAGAAGACGTTCCACAAAAGCATTATTTCATCTTGTTCCTTGAGCAATTGAGGAAGCGAAGCGGGCTGCTTGTCTTGCCTCGAGCCCATAAGAGAAGTACTGCTCTGGACTAGGATGGTGCTGTTCTGCTTAAAACTAGGCTAGGAAATGGGCCTAACTCCACTCGGATGAGAGAGCTTCCTATAGGTTGAAAGGCCCCTCACGGAAGGAGCATTTCCTCAATCTCTTCCAGAAATAGGAGCTCGAAACCTTGCAAGCGGGAAAGCTTCTATCTCTTATAGAGAATAAACATAGGGGAAAGAGAACTACAAGAAGTCTACAACCTTACTAATAACTAAGAAAGGTGCTTTCCTTTACTAATGCAAGACTCCTCTCATTCTCAAAGTAGCTGTCTCCGTCCCGCTATTCCTGCTTCTGGAATAGAGTAAGCTTCTCTTCTTTCGCTGCCTCTGCCTCTCCTCTGGTTTAGAACCCCCAAATCCACAATGACAATGATTGCTTCAAGGTCCACCTCTTAATAGAAGACCCGATCCATCTTCTCTTGAATCTCGACATTTCATCCAAAGAATAGAAAATGGTTAACACATGCCGATTGGAGAACGTATTCCCTTCCCAGCTATTAGTGAAACAGGGGCCATCACTCTAATACGAATCGAAAGAATCACTATCGGGTTTGGTACCAACCAAGATTATCGTGGTTGAAATACCATCAATTTTGAATAGTTATTAGAGCTTCTAATTAAGTCGATTAAAATAATCTTCTGATTCAATCAGTCTTATCTCGTTCATGCTCCTCACCTGAGAAGCATTTCACTAACCACCTGAGGAGCAGTAACAAGTACCTCCCTTGGGGTCGGGTAGCTACAGTCACACACAGTTCCTGTACACAGTAAGACAGTAGCAGCAGTAGCTACTGTAGCGTAAGACAGTCACTCTCACAAGTATGGTTTAAACAATGTTCTATCGGTTTGACCAGGTTTAACAAGTTTGAAACATAGGGTAGATGGTCTAGCTACCCAACTGTAGCTGCAGTAGCTACACTGTACCTCCTTAGCCGGTAGCCAGTAGCCAGTGGGTAGGAAACCTTGCCCGCCAACTAAAAAGAGCGATTGAGAGTGGATTTCAGGTTCGATAGTGTCGAGAAGGTATTAGCCACCGGTGACCGTACTTTCGTAAAAGCACCATTGGGCGGTGGTTCCTCTTCTCTTCTTCCTCTTGAACCTCGAACAAAAAAAAGATCTCGCCATCAGCTCGACTAAGAGTTCCGAATCGAAAAAGTAAACTTCACTTGACTTAAGACGAAGGAACCGAGTGCCAAAAAAAACCGGTTTCGCTTCAAACTACTAGTAATTAAGACTAAAAGTAAGGAAGTCCTTTTCTTGACTTGGCCTGCGTTCATTATACCTACCCCCTTTTTAAAGAACTTGATTTCAATCTCAACAAAGAAATGAAAGCATAACTCTTTGCTTGTTGTCCTCTTACTTACTCAATTGTGGAGGTCTCTCGGGTGTCTGATCCGATCAGTCTCGTGATGAAGAGAATTCCGATCTTCCACTAAGAAAGGTCTCGTCACGACAACTCAATTTGTCCGGTAAACTACTAGGGGCTCCCCATGGTTTAGTAAAAGGGAGGGGAGATTTGCTCTTCATCCGGGGGTTCATTTCATTCATTATGAACTCAAAAGTGAAGGTCTTAAAAACTTCATAGAATTCATGATCGGCCATTCCATTTGTGCTTTCAGCAAGTAGGCGACGCGAATCTATTTCTATGTTTCAATCGGATACCAATTGCTTGGATGCGTTTGAAGCCTCGAGATGACTTGCAGAAAAAAAGCTTTCTAGGTTTGTCTTCTGTCTCCGTAACAAATGGTCCATTTATTGATGGGCGAACGACGGGGATTGAACCCGCGCGTGGTGGATTCACAATCCACTGCCTTGATCCACTTGGCTACATCCGCCCCTACCCCCGCACAGGTTTCAGTCTCTATCTACGATCAGATCCTTTCTGAACTCCCCTATGACCGCTATCAAAGAGAAGCTTTTTCCTATACTATAGTTGCAAGTCTATTGTTCTCTTTCCGAATTAGGTGAAACAAAGCTTCAAACAAAGAGGTTGGGCTGTTCACTTCATTGATTTGACTTCACTTTACTTAAGATTAAAGAGAGGGGCCGGGCGGGCAGTAAAGGCTCATTTAGTAGACAGCGAGCGAGCAGCAAGCACCTACTCCTATCAAAATGAAAAGCAGCAAGCTGAACTTGAATTGAAGAAGCGAGCCTCTATCAGAGAAAGGAAAGCCGTTGCGCGTTAGCGCATCCGTTTTCTTGCTCGTTAGCGCCCTTCCTTCAGCTGGCTTCGCCTTATCTATTCATCTCTTTTTTCAAATGGAGATTTAGGGATCTCTCTTGTTCATAGATCTTGAAACCAGATCTATCCCCGGAAGAACCAAGACTTAAAGGGTGTAAGCAACGGAAGGTTCTCACCCTGTCCCCGACATTGTTCTCCGACGATGTCCCCTGGGCGAAAGGGGACACCATTCTCTTTCTTTCTTCAATCGTTCCGATCAGGACAAGTGGGTTGGTTCGTTTCGTCCTCCTATCTACGCAATTCTCTGTCTTCGTTCGTGATCATGTTGGGCGAAAGGTAGTTGTAGAGGAGCGGCTGTGAAAGGGCTCTTCCCCCCTTTCCATTGAAGTAGGGAGGGCTTCCTTCCCCACCATTCCGGCCTATTATTGATAGGGATTTTACCGATGCTGAAGGTAGCTTGCTTACCAAGCCACCCACTTGAGAAGCTGGTCGCTAGAAAGAAGCGACGAGGAAGCGAAGCTGTCTACGAAGCTTTGCTTCTCCCCCTGTAGTCGTAATACTCGGCTCGTCGCTACTTTGATTCAAAAGGTAACCGATGGTTCCCGACTTTCTCTGGTTTCCGCAACCGTAACCATTTGTCATTCCGATTACATAAACCTTTTTTTTTGAATAGCGATACGCTCTAAAAAAAGTGAAGGATAAGCAACCATTCTAGAAGCGGTAGCTTCCCGCCTCCTTCATTCCTACTGCCTCCTTCGGTGAGAAGTTCCCTTCCTTTTTCTAAAAAAAAATGCCTGATTGGTCTGCTCAGCAAACGTACAAAGTGGACCGCTGTTTGGCTGACCCCCTTCTTCCCATTCGGGTTGGGTTGACCCAGAAGTACAGTAAGAAGGAATGGAACCGCTTGAGAGTCGTCTGAAGTTCACACTTGGGTAAAGACGACTGACTTTGGAAACGGAACACGAACCAATTTCAGCTATTCCGGCTTCTTATTGAGCGTAGCGAAATCAAGGTTTATGAGAAAGTCAGCGAAGTTTCTATGATGTTCTACCTTTGCGTAGTCTCGGTCCACAGTGACAGTGGAAGGCTCCGCACCTGAGCCTCGTTAGACTCAGCAGAAGTGTAAGGTGTAAGTGAAGAGAATAGAAGAGATGAAGTCCGCCCCTTAGCCTAGTCTATATCCACAGCTGACGCAACTCCGTACCGACGTCTCACTACTACTTAATTTAATTAATTAATTAACGGCTAAACTTTTTCATAACCTGAGCTTTCCTTAACCAGTTGACCTTACTTCGTAACCTTAGCCTCCCTTTCTTTATAGTTCGACTAAGTGACTTCGTAACCGAAACCTACTTTTTTTCTTACTGTAGCATAGGCCTTCGCCACTTCAAACGGGCGCTTCGCCCCTCTTTTTTTTTATTAGAAAGAGCGGGGCCTTACTTATTCAGGGGGGTGGGGGAACCCGTAGGAAGGGGGGACGAACCGCCGAATTGACATCTGAAATCGCCAACATGAACACAAACGAAATCTTTAATTTCGTATAGAAAGAAAACGAACCACTTCTATTCTCGGAGCCCACGGAGCGGTATATGAAGAATGGCTTTTTGGTCCCTTTCGTCCAGTGGTTAGGACATCGTCTTTTCATGTCGAAGACACGGGTTCGATTCCCGTAAGGGATAGGTACTCATTCCCGGCCGCTTTCAGTTAGTGTTCATTGCTGAGTGATCGCTCGCTATCTGGCTGGAAAAGGTGGTCCGGAAGCTTCCTCTCTCCCAGCAAGCAAGATGAGATCACCACTTCTCTCGGACTTCCTTTACTTCGTAACCTTAGCTTTAGATGTCCTTTCATAGATTCTCGAACCTCCGACAGACAGAATATCCATGCATGCGTTCTTTCTCTCCTCCCCTCAGCCATAGAGTCATCTTTCCCCCCTTTTTTTTTTTTTCTATTTTTTTTTTTTAGGCATTGAACCCCACCGCTCCGTGGGGTGCTGAGTGGTGTCCTCCCCTCCCTAATACCTAATACATAGTTCCGTCTATGGAGCCTAAAGCTTCAACCATGGCATAGCAGTAAGCAGTAAGTTGGCCTAGTCTCTCGCCCAGCCTTCGCCTTCTTCAGTGGCCAAGTTGAAGCGTTCAACGGTTCTTCGGCCTACCACCTTTCTCAAGGTTGAGCTTGTTTAATTGAAGCTAATGCTATGCTGCCCTTCCCTTGTTCAAGAGAAAGCGAGGACTTTCTTTTAGCTACCGGCCCAAACAAAAGAGATTAGCCTCTTGATCGATCGATTGATTGGATCGAAGTACGAAGGGCTTGATTGAAGTGTGAGATCAGCCCAAGACTAAGGCCGAGCAACTAGCTGCTGCAGGATTGGACGTCTATCTATCTCACCACGCTCCCCTACTCCTATAAAGGCCGGCAGAAGGAAAGCTCGTTACCGCAGCGCTCGTTCACCCCTTCGGCTTCTTCCATTCAAAAAGGTAGTTTTTTTTCTTATTGGCAAATAGCGTCTTGAAGTGAAGCGAAGGCATTATTGAAGGAAAGAGATGGCGGGTCGGTCAAGTGCATTCGCTATTCGATTCCATCCTCGATCCCACCAAATTGCGATTCAAAAGTTTGTATCTCTTCTTTACTTTTAAGTGACAAGGGGGTGACAAAGTTCTCTATGTCGCCGTCTCATCAATGAGCGTAGATTGATAGAGATGGCTTTTGTGCCGGTCAATCTGTATCCCATTCTTCAGGTATAGTTTTCTTTGATCACAGATCGACAGTCCTTTCTCCCCCTTTCGTCATAAGGCGTGGTCTGACTCTGAACCATTCCTGTGTTTAGGTCCCTACTAAGCATAATTCGTAAACTATGCAATGGCTATTTGAAGACTTTTTAAAAAGTTTCTAGCAAAGCAAAAACAATTAGAAACGCCCTTACGAGGTAATGATGAGTTAAACTACTCGTGTTAGCATGGAAGTCAGCCCGCTGATTCCATTCTGCTACTAGGGTTCCAAACCTTCCCCTTAGCTCTATAAAGACCTTTCCAACTCAAGAGATGCTAAAGCTATTGTTAGTTGGTCTTTCTAAGTCGGAAAGAGGGCTTTGGGCAAAGAGCAACTCGAAAGTACTTGACTTCAGTCCCAGTACTGAAAGACGTGACTTCAGGAGTGGATTTCGGAAGGAAAGACTTCGTTTACTTCCTGCAAATTGCTTATGTAAGAACTAGTAGAAAGAAAGGAATTTTGAACTAAATAAGGCAGCATTGATAGACCGTTGAATGAGAATGCTTGAGTGGGAATCGTCTTAGCAACTGGCTATAGACATGACTAAAAGCCGCCGGGAGAGGAGAGACAATCTTTCATGAGAGAGGGACGAGCGAGTGAGAGATTGGGAAAAAAAGAGGTAGGCCTTCTGAGCGGTCATTTAGGGGCCTTGTTAGCGAGCCATCATTCTTCCCTAAGCTGCCAGAGTCCGATCGAAGCGAGCAAGAGATAGAGGAATCATCGCTCATAGATGTGAATTGAGAAAGCAAGCCCTAATTCTTTTTCATCTCCTCGGGCAAGACCAATTATAAGTCGACGTCTTAACCTGACTTCCTAAGCTCAGTTGATTGTTGAAGCAGTAGCTCTGGATCGAGAGCAGGATGCTTACCGTGGGTATTATGAAAAGGGGAAAGGCTTTTTTTATAGAGAGGGGTATAGGGGAATGGAAGACCAAAGAGACCCAACTCATATCGTACCAAGAACTTGCCATTGACCTGATCAAGCGCTTTAGGGAGATCACCTTCACCCATGTTCCGAGAATATAAAATCGCTTGGCTGACTCGCCAGCCCTTATGGAATTCATACTCAGCCGCTCTAGTACACATGCTAGTACACCGAAGCACAGAGTCGCTTGTCATCGACATCCGAGCCACAGAGAGCCCTTCCGCCGAACGGGACTCATTTATCTTCTTGGATGAAGACTATCGGGAGTTGGAACATGATGAACTATCACCAGTCAAGACGAGGAAGATTACGAGGACGATGGGAACCATGGTATTATTCTTTCTACAATTACCTCAAGACGGGTTCATACCGGAGTACGCCACTCGTGGTCAGAGGAGAGCCCGGAGGGAACTTTCCCGACGATTTGTGATCTTGGGAGATGTCCTTTACAAAAGGTCACTCGCCCTTCCGAAATAAGGAGCACACATTGTTGAACAAGCTCATTCAAGTGGGTGCGGAGGACACGTCAACAGCCAAATGCTTGCCAAGAAAATCATGAGGCAAGGCCCCCTATTAAAAGTAAGGGTGTCAAGAGATGTCAGAAATGTCAACTCCTTTGATTTGATGGAATTTTCTTTCAAAATGCTGCATCATGTCGAATGGCGGGTCCATCGTCTATCCCCAAGGTAAGACCCCGAATGAAAAAAACGTACCTTCGAAGGCATGATTGCTGCGATCAGGAGCTGCTTAACATCATTGAGAACAGGAGATCAGAAGATTTGGTGGAGGATAAAGTCAAAAGTGAACCAACACTGGGATCTGATCATAGCCGCCGTGAAGTGTTTGGATGCAAAGGCGATGGTTTTTAGATTCGGCAAACATGAGATGTGTCCTGCACGAAGTACATCGAATTTTGGAGATATCCCGTAATGTCCTTTTTGTACCTAGATAAGGACGACCTCGAGAGAGCAGACGACCAGTAGAGTAGGTGCTCCATCTCGTTCCTGCTGCGTAGGTCTAAGGTAATTCACAGTGCTAGCAGATCAGAAGTACGGAAGTGGGCCCTCACCCTTCTCTAATAGGGGCAGTGCTACCTATAGAACGGGAATGTTCATCCTCTCTTAAAGTCCGTTATGGATTTCAAGTCGGGAATAGAGCTGTGGTAAGCAATATAGATCGCCCCTGACTCTCTCTCTATAAAAAAAAGCCCTTCTTAATTCTTAACTTAATAAGGCTTCGGCCCTATGGAGTAAAGGGAAGTGCAGATCTGGAGTGTTTGGACGAGAAATAAAGGCTTTGCAGCAAGCGGAGTTGTACCGAAATGAAATTTTCCGGGCATACGAGAAAAGAGTCCAGCCGAGCATATTTGTTTGCTAGTTTCTTGATCCCGGAAATCTTGTACTCAGAGTCACGGATAAAGTGGACTACCCAGCGACGGAGTGGATGACCCCCCGTTCTTTCTAGTGGCTTTTTCCCGTCCCTTTTGGGACCATTCACCCTTTTCCCAACCAAGCATAGGTAGAAGCCCTCTTTCCCATACACAACGACGGTTCCAAGCAAGATGAATAGTTTATAGTCGACTCAATATCGGCGAAATCCCCCCATTTAATATCTTTAGTACCGATTCTCTTGTAGTGCACCCTTCATCGAAAGAGTAGGCGGTTGAAAGACCCACCTCTGAATAAAGCCTTTAGGTTGGGAGATCTCAAAGGGGAACCTCGCTTAGCTTATCAGTCCCTGTATTATTCAACTCATCTGTCCACTTATCTTGTCCAAAGCAGAAGGAATTTTGCAATCCTTTGTTTCGAAGGTAATCCGCCAGTCTCTAGACTGGAAAAGATTCAATCCACTTGTTGGCCTGCTTCTATGTCCTGTAGCTTCTAAGGCATTAGCTTCAAAGGGGCTTGTTGGCCCCCTTCTTAGCTCTTGATGTCTGCTTTAAGCTTCGTCGAATAAGGCCCGTAGCTTACAACATCTTATGAGAAGGGCCTGTAGCTCGATACAATTTAAGGCCAGTTGCGTACTTGCTAGAGACGGATTCCGCCATTCCCTGAAACATCAGGGCCCAGCTTGAAAAAGATTTGGATGTGGATGATAGAGAGCATCTTTTTTATATATCCCCAAAATGAGAGCTATTAGATGAGAAGAGACTTCGCGCCATGGAACATGCCCAGGTCTACCAGAAAAGGGGCTTTCAAGTTCATTCCAAAATAAGGTAATATAGAGAAAGGTCAACATAGGAGATAAAGTCTTGAAAAAGATTCTTTCCGGACGTGAGCCTCACCCAAGAGGGAAACTCCATTTTGTGCTCGATCTCTTCTGTCATGCATCATGGCTGGGTGAGTTGTCCCATTGCGAATGAACCTCCGTGCTTCCAATCTGGTCATGCACTTCTTTAAGATGTGGAACCTGGGAGCTTTCCTCTTATAAATAGGGCTAAATCTTTCGTAGGGGGGTAAGGATGGTGCCGAGGTCTTAATAGAAAGGGGTTGATAGTCCCGTCTGCTAGGCTTTTCCGAACTTCCCTTCGCCTTTCTATCTCTTAGTTAAGGGGGTTTCAGAGAATCATCCGAACGAGATACGGTTGTCAAATGGGGGAAGAGGAACGAGAGGCGTCCCTAAGCTTTCCGGCTCACTAGTAGGTGACGAGGGGATTCAAAAAAAAGGGCTCATTTCACCTGCCCATGCATTCGTTCGGATCCATTCTTCCTTCTTTACCTTTTCAACCCACCCTTACTAGCTAATAGGGCTTACTAAAAAAGCGAATTTGCCTCTTCCTGGTAATGAATTAAGCGGCAGCGAGGAGGTCCGGTTCCATAGTGATTTCGTCTGCTTTTGGAACTTAGATTCCTAGGGACAAAGAAAGTGACTTCGGACTTTTGAATTCTCAGAACCTCCTTCGAATTAAAGAACTTGAGAGGGTCTCACAGGCATCTCTCTTCGAGCGGCAGTGCAAGCTCGGATGGTGTTAGCGCTGGCAGAAAGTCCTGGATTAGTTTGTACCGGTGTAGGTCCCTGAGTGGTGACTTGTCCCCCTTGATGTTGTGGCATTGGATTAGTATAGATCCCCAGTAGCTTCAGTGACATTGGCGGCTTTAAGGTATGCCTTAACTTCGTTCCAATTGATAAGATTTTCATCTAGATGACATCACGCAAAGTATGACACTCTTCGATGGTACGGCCTGCGTATCGGTGAAATGGACAGAACTTTGAATAGTCGAGACCAGGAGGCCAGGGAGTGGTTTATCTCTGGGCAGAGAAAGGGTTTTACAGGTCAGAAGGATGGAGAATAGGGTAGGAATGGGTAGGGCTAATGGCGGGTAGTGAGCTCTATTGGGTCCCCAGGGTCGCTTGGGAGCACCTTGTTGCTGCTGAGGATCATAATTGGCCGGAGGCGCAGCGTTGTTATAAGCGGGTCTGGGCGGAGCTTGCGCTGGCTTTTTCGGTTGCGATTGGGTAGGAGGGTTTTGAGGTTGTTAAGTGGGTTGGGGGACGGCCCCGGCCCCCTGGATGGCTTGCTGATTCCGGGTGCTCTGTTGTCTCTGTGCATTTAGCTGTGCTTGAACCGCGTACTTGGAGCTGGACTCTTCCCAAAGAGACGACGACCTTCTTCCCGTTGCTCTATATCATTGTTCCTCCTGATCACTCCGGCGAGCCTGTGCTCATCGGCCATCCCTTCGGGTTCTTCAGTTTCTAACACTGCAAACCGAGAGCCCTTATTATTGCTTATTGCCATCATGTTCTCGCTCACCTCCGTTAATTCCCCTTCTCTGATTTCAATTTCTCACTCCACGTCGTCCCCTTTTCTGACCTATCATCCAAGGACCAGATTTTTGTGAAGGTTTATTTACTACAACATTTTCCTTCTCTTGCTCTGTATCAGTTCTCATAGCATCATTATTGTCCTTCCCTGCACTCGTGTCGGTTTGATTTCAGTCCGTTGTAAACATGACTCGGATCTGTGACCGAATTTACCGCATTAAAAAGAAATCAAATGGATAAATACTCAATTCTCTGAGTTCTTTTCCCTAATCTAATTGAACTTTAGGGACCAAAGGCTTGTTCAAATTCATTTCAACGCTTATGCGTGCAAATTTTCCCCTTGTCTTTCTGGCTGTATGTTCGTCGACTCGCACTGTTTTACCCACCTTATTACCAATTCGAGTA